GATCCTTAGGATTGGTATATTCTTGTAGTTCAAGCCAAGTATCACAATATTTTCTACCGATCCTGTATATTGTCCTTTTCCGTTCCGTGTTAGAATAGAACCAAAATTTATTACTTAAGTTAGATATTAGACGAGATTTTACGAAAAAAATTCTTTATAGGAGAGAACAAATATTTCTTTTGTTTTTCGAATTTGACACGACATAGGTAAAAGCACTCTTTATCGTTTTATTTAGAATAAATTAAAATAAAAGAGGATCCTTTCTATTCATATATAGGTGAAGTTTTATCCCAGATTTCCACAAACGAGAATCATTTTTTTTTTTCAATATTCATACTCTTTATTAGTTAATAATCCTAGTGATTGAATTTCTATCTTTATTCTGATAGGAAATAAATAAGATATTCAAATAAATTATTTGAGCTCGAATGACTATTCATCTATTGTATTTTCATGCAAATAAAAATAAATAGGGGGCAAGAAAACTCTATGGAAAGATGGTGGTTTAATTCGATATTGTTTAATAAGTTCATTAAGAAGAAGTTAGAACGCAGGTGCGGACTAAATAAATCAATGGACAGTCCCGGTGCTATTGAAAATACCAGTGGGAGTGAAGATCTGAGTCTAAAAGATAGGGCTAAAAACATTCATAGTTGTAGAGATTGTGACAATTCTAGTTACAGTAATCTTGATTCTTTATTCGGCGTTAAAGACATTCGGAATTTCATCTCTGATGACACTTTTTTAGTTAGGGATAGTAATGGAGACAGTTATTCCATATATTTTGATATTGAAAATCATATTTTTGAAATTGACAACGATCATTCTTTTTTAAATGAACTGGAAAGTTCTTTTTCTAGTTATCGGAATTCTAGTTATCTGAATAATAGACATACGAGTGAAGATCCCTACTATAATCGTTACATGTATGATACTCAATATAATTGGAATAATCACATTAATAGTTGTATTGACAGTTATCTTCAGTCTCAAATCTGCATTGAGACTTCCACTCTAAGTAGTAGTGATAATTACAGTGACAGTTACATTTCTAAGTCCATTTGGGGTGAAGGTCCAAGTAGTAGTGAAAGCGAGGGTTCCAGTATACAAACCCCCCAAAAGGGCAGTGATTTAACTATAAGAGAAAGCTCTAATGATCTCGATGTAACTCAAAAATACAGACATTTGTGGGTTCAATGCGAAAATTGTTATGGATTAAATTATAAAAAAATTTTGAAATCAAAAATGAATATTTGTGAACAATGTGGATATCATTTGAAAATGAGTAGTTTAGATAGAATCGAACTTTTGATCGATACAGGTACTTGGGATTCTATGGATGAAGACATGGTCTCTTTAGATCCCATTGAATTTCATTCGGAGGAGGAGCCTTATAAAGATCGTATTGATTCTTATCAAAGAAATACAGGATTAACTGAGGCTGTTCAAACGGGCATAGGCCGACTAAACGGTATTCCCGTAGCAATTGGAGTTATGGATTTTCAGTTTATGGGGGGTAGTATGGGATCCGTAGTAGGGGAAAAAATAACTCGTTTGATTGAGTACGCTACCAAAAAATTGCTACCTCTTATTATAGTGTGTGCTTCTGGGGGAGCACGTATGCAAGAAGGAAGTTTGAGCTTGATGCAAATGGCTAAAATATCGTCTGCTTTATATGATTATCAATCAAATAAAAAGTTATTTTATGTATCAATTCTTACATCTCCTACTACTGGTGGGGTGACAGCTAGTTTTGGTATGTTGGGCGATATCATTATCGCTGAGCCCAATGCCTACATTGCATTTGCTGGTAAAAGAGTAATTGAACAAACATTAAATAAAACAGTACCGGAAGGTTCACAAGGGGCTGAATATTTATTCCAGAAGGGCTTATTCGACCTAATCGTACCACGTAATCTTTTAAAAAGTGTTCTTAGTGAACTATTGAAATTCCATGCTTTCTTTCCTTTGGATCAAAAATCAATCAAGTAGAACACTAAGTTCAATTATCTTATTTGTAACAAACAACTAGTTAGTTTAGCGGAATCAAAGTAAATAAGAATGAAGTTTTCTTTGGTCACACAAGATCTAATTGTAGAAAGAAGAAAAAGTTTCGGATAACTCTTTTTTTTTTACCTATATTCCAATTATTCCCATTTCTGGTTACTAATCAAGAAGCCTCGATCAACAAGATAAAAGAGTGAATTCTATCTTTCGTGAAATTAGGCAAATCAAGTAAATAAAACGAATTTCTTCTTCTCGTCTTACATAGAAAATTCAAATATAGAAAACATAGATTCTATATAGATATAGAATTTTTTTGTATTTTGCTCTATTTCCCACAAATCCCATTTGGGGTAAAAATCCCTTTTGGATTGGATTCTAACCAAGCTTTCGATAATACGTAAGAAACTCTTTCTTTTTTCTTTATTTATGTTAAAGACAAAGAAAAATAATAAAGTAGATTATCATACATATCTTTCATGTAGAAAGATGAATAAGTCCATTTATTTAGTTCGACATTCCTTGAACTTATTTTATATACTCACTTAGATATATAGATACTTAGATCTATACTAAAAATTTAGTATTTAATTAAGAATAATTAATTATCTACGAATTAATAATAATTACAATTCTTAATTATAATTATTATAAGATATTTTTATTAAAAAAAAAATAACAGGTACAAATAGTAAATCGAGGTACCCTTTCTATGACAACTTTCAACCTTCCCTCTATTTTTGTGCCTTTAGTAGGCCTAGTATTTCCGGCAATTGCAATGACTTCTTTATTTCTTTATGTTCAAAAAAACAAGATTGTTTAGATCTGATGCGAATCAATCTCACCGCATCCTGTTTTTTTATTACTTGTATCATAACACAGATATCTATTTAGTGGAATATGGTATACCGAGGGATTTCCGCTGAACACAAAGGAAAAAGTTCTTATGCCTGCAGAAAGATGATCTATGGGTAAATGACTTCTAGCTATTTTCAAATCGACCAGGATCGCTGGATAGATAAAATAGAAAGTAGGTGGATCTATATGTATAGTGGGATCATATGAAGGGTATATTATTATTTTAGATCTAACCAATTTGATGAATTCTTCCTAAAGGTTCAAGTTCTAGTTGATGAGAGTTACTTTGGAAACAAAAAAAGTAAAGTCAAATTCATTTGGGGCATTCTATCAATTCCAATAAAATGAAATCGGATCAAGTATGAGTTGGCGATCAGAACATATATGGATAGAACTTATAAGGGGATCTCGAAAAATAAGTAATTTTTTCTGGGCCTTTATCCTTTTTTTAGGTTCATTAGGATTTTTWTTAGTTGGAATTTCCAGTTATCTTGGTAGAAATTTGATATCTTTTTTTCCGTCTCAGCAAATCCCTTTTTTTCCACAAGGGATTGTGATGTCTTTCTACGGGATTGCGGGTCTCTTTATTAGCTCCTATTTGTGGTGCACAATTTCCTGGAATGTAGGTAGTGGTTATGATCGATTCGATAGAAAGGAAGGAATAGTGTGTATTTTTCGTTGGGGATTTCCTGGAAAAAACCGCCGTATATTTCTTCGATTCCTTATAAAAGATATTCAGTCCGTTAGAATAGAAGTTAAAGAGGGTATTTCTGCTCGTCGTGTCCTTTATATGGACATAAGAGGTCGTGGGGCCATTCCCTTGACTCGTACTGATGAGAATTTGAATCCACGAGAAATTGAACAAAAAGCTGCTGAATTGGCCTATTTCCTGCGTGTACCAATTGAAGTATTTTGAGAAATGAAATGGGCTGAAAAATAATAGCAGGATGAAAAAATAAAATGCAAGAATCCTCTTTTTTCTATAACATAACTTAACTAAAGTTTCGTCAGAACGTTTATTCAGTTCAAAGCAGACATATATGGAACAACCATAAAGCGAAAACCCTTTGGGGTTTGTGGTCTTTTTTGCATATGTAAATCCACGCAATTCAATAACAAAACAAGTAACAAATTGAAATAATAGATTATAGATTCATTTCATATATCAAAGTATTTTGAAATTGAAATAAAAAAATTAATCTTTTTTTAAGTTCAATCTTTGTTGGAATTGAGACTTTAGATCCAACGATCCAAATAAATTTTATCTTGTAAATTCGGTTTTTTCTTTTTTTTTCAATCGACCTTTTTTTTTATCCTTTCTTTTATCTTGAACAATTGTATTTCTTAAAAATGATAACTAGCCAATTTCTGTCTTGTTTTGCCATTCATTTGTTTTGTGTTTTAATCTTTACAATATCTTTCCCTCAATTATTCTATTCCTGACTATGGAGAAATGGATAATTAGTGAAATTTTTTCCAAATATTAGATATTTTGATAGAAAAAGGAGTTTTTTCGTCTCAAAATCTGAATAATATTCATTACTTCATTTTGTATTTAAAGTAGTTTTTCGGTCATTCATCGAAAGGGGACACTTGTTTCGAATTTGTCCAATTGAGATTGAGATATCTGGAAACAATATTTTTTTATTATTTCTTAATTAGTAGATTCTTAGTTGATTTCTGTATTCTTTCTAGATTCAAACACTAACCACAAAATCACAAAAAAATGGATACATACCTTGTAAAGAACTCATGCGTGAAAGAAATATTAGATCGCATAGGGTCGAAGAATGAACAATTCACAGATAGATGAAAAAATGGCAAAAAAGAAAGTATTCACTCCCCTTTTCTATCTTGCATCTATAGTATTTTTGCCCTGGTGGATTTCTCTCTCATTTAAAAAAAGTCTGGAATCCTGGGTTACAAATTGTTGGAATACTGGTACATCCGAAATCTTTTTGAATGATATTCAAGAAAAGAGTTTTCTACAAAAATTCATAGAATTAGAGGAACTCCTCTTCTTGGACGAAATGATCAAGGAATACTCGGAGACACATCTCCAAAAACTTCGTCCTATAGGAATCCACAAAGAAACGATTCAATTAATCAAGATACACAATGAGGATCGTATCGATACAATTTTGCACTTCTCGACAAATATAATCTGTTTTGTTATTCTAAGCGGTTATTCTATTTTCGGTAATGAAGAACTTGTTATTCTTAACTCTTGGACTCAGGAATTCCTATATAACTTAAGCGACACGGTCAAAGCTTTTTCTATTCTTTTATTAACTGATTTATGTATCGGGTTCCATTCACCACATGGTTGGGAACTAATGATTGGCTCTGTCTACAAAGATTTTGGATTTGTTCATAATGATCAAATTATATCTGGTCTTGTTTCCACTTTTCCAGTCATTCTCGATACAACTTTTAAATATTGGATTTTCCGTTATTTAAATCGCCTATCTCCGTCACTTGTAGTTATTTATCATTCAATGAATGACTGATAAAAGGATCCACTGATATTAATCTAATCCAATTAGAGCCTTTGTTACTTTGTAATTTACATAAGCACAGCATTGAAAATCGTACTTATTATATCTCTATCCATACGGGTGGATTTATCCTATATTATTCCAGTAAATAGCAGAATCGTGGATAGGGAACTATACTAGCAACCTACCCAGTTTATTGTAGAAATTTTGGGATCAATGATTGGACCATGCAAACTAGAAATACTTTTTCTTGGATAAAGGAACAGATTACTCGATCTATTTCCGTATTGCTCATGATATATATAATAACTCGGACATCCACTTCAAGTGCATATCCCATTTTTGCACAGCAGGGTTATGAAAATCCACGAGAAGCGACTGGGCGTATTGTATGTGCCAACTGTCATTTAGCTAATAAACCCGTAGAGATTGAGGTTCCACAAGCGGTACTTCCTGATACTGTATTTGAAGCAGTTGTTCGAATTCCTTATGATATGCAATTGAAACAAGTTCTTGCTAATGGTAAAAAGGGGGGTTTGAATGTAGGGGCTGTTCTTATTTTACCGGAAGGGTTTGAATTAGCTCCTCCCGATCGTATTTCTCCCGAGCTGAAAGAAAAGATAGGCAATTTATCTTTTCAGAGCTATCGCCCCAATAAAAAAAATATTCTTGTGGTAGGTCCCATCCCTGGTCAGAAATATAGTGAAATCACCTTTCCTATTCTTTCCCCGGATCCCGCTATTAAAAAGGATGTTCACTTCCTAAAATATCCTATATACGTAGGCGGGAACAGAGGAAGGGGTCAGATTTATCCCGACGGGAACAAGAGTAACAATACAGTTTATAATGCTACAGCGGCTGGTATAGTAAGCAAAATCATACGAAAAGAGAAAGGTGGATATGAAATAACCATAACGGATGCATCAGATGGGCGTCAAGTGGTTGATATTATCCCTCCAGGACCAGAACTTCTTGTTTCAGAGGGCGAATCTATCAAATTTGATCAACCATTAACGAGTAATCCTAATGTGGGCGGATTTGGTCAGGGAGATGCAGAAATAGTACTTCAAGACCCATTACGTGTTCAAGGCCTTTTGTTCTTCTTGGCATCTGTTATTTTGGCACAAATCTTTTTGGTTCTTAAAAAGAAACAGTTCGAGAAGGTTCAATTGGCAGAAATGAATTTCTAGACTCACGGATTTATCGACATCAAGTTCGTAAAAAGAACCAAATTCTTGTTGGCGGTTGTACATAATCATAAAAATCAAATCCTCAAAAAACTTTTGCTCGTTTATATTCTTTTTCTACTAGGTGTTGGGAATTCCTTGTATTGCATTCCTAGTTATAGCATGTAGGTTTTGAATAAGACAATGATCTTTTGATTTTACCCTTTTTTCTTTCTTTGTTTTTTTATCCAAATTGGGGTGGTGTGACTATGTTACTATTACCATACCGGATTTCAATGTTTAAAATGTATCAATATCTAAATAGAGTTAAATTTGACTAAATACTAGACATAAATAAGCGGGCAATAGAACGATTAAATGTGGGGAACAAATAGTTCTATTCTAGGAGGGATTATTCATCTTCCTAGTCTTCGACACAAGAAAATTACTTTTCTTGTGTCGAAAGAGTAATTATTCTTTATCCTAATTTGTCAAAGATTCCTAGTCTTGATTTTGATTTATCTAAATTTTCTAGATATATCATAACTCTTTTTTTTACGTATAATATAATCGGGGGGTAGTGGACAAACAAAAAAAAAGAAAGGAAATTTTATTGATTAAATAGAGCTTTTAGATTGATTAAATAGAGCTTTTAGAAATTTATAATAAAATTTCTATTTTGCTTAGATACTAAAAGAGATAGAGACAAGTTCTATTAGTATAGAAAGTATTTGTACACTATCTAATTATTTATATCATCATCCAGAAATTGAGCGATTACTCCCTTTGTTCTTCGAATTTGGAAAATACCGATAGATAACTATCAAGGAATAGGTGTTCTGAATTGATGAATGAAGTTAATTTTTCAAAAACATCATCAAAAAAACATATATGCAATGGATTTTTTGAAACAGCAGAAAAAGAAATCCATTTTGTCATTTAGACGAAAAAAAAATTATGATTTTTAAAGAACT